GAGTGATCAAATGGAATAAAGCAGCTCGATAAGAGCCTATCCCTGGGGCTAACATAATATAACCCAATTGAGACATTGTAGAATAGGCTAAACTTTTCTTAATATCTCTTTGAGCAAGAGCTAAAGTAGCTCCTAATAGTACCGTTATTACACCTATCAAAGAAATGAGATTCATTATGTAAGGTATGGCTGTGAAAAGCGGAAGAAATCGAGCGACAAGAAAAATGCCTGCTGCTACCATAGTAGCAGCATGGATAAGAGCCGAAATAGGAGTAGGCCCCTCCATGGCATCAGGTAACCATACATGAAGGGGAAATTGTGCGGATTTAGCAACTGCACCGACGAATAATAGGGAGGCACACAGAGTAGCAAATAAAGAGTTGACCCCATTATTACGGATCAGGTTATTGAAGATTTCGAACAAATCTCGAAATTCGAAACTCCCTGTTATCCAATAAAAACCTAAGATTCCTAATAATAACCCAAAATCCCCTACACGATTAGTTACAAACGCTTTTTGACAAGCATTTGCGGCAGCCGGTCGTGTGAACCAAAAACCTATTAATAAATACGAACACATTCCCACTAGTTCCCAAAAAATATGAATTTGTATCAAATTGGAACTAGTAACTAATCCCAACATGGAAGTATTGGAAAAACTCATATAAGCAAAAAATCTCAAATATCCTTGATCATGAGACATATAATTGTCACTATAAATAAGAACCATGATTCCAACCGTAGTGATTAGTATTGACATAATAGAAGTAAGTGGATCGATCAAGTAGCCGAACTCTAAGGAAAAATCAGTATTGATGGTCCAAGACCATAGATGTTGATAGATAGAACTGCCATTTATCTGTTGAATAGACAGATCGGACGAAAAAACCATAACTATACTTAGCAATGAAACACTAGGAAAAGTCCACATACGACGCAAATTTTTTGTTGCGGTCGGAACAAGCAGAAGTCCCAACCCTATTGACATAGTAACTGGAAGTAGAGCGAAAGGTATGATCCATGCATATTGATATGTATGTTCCATAAGAAAATCAAACTTTTTTTATTCTTATTAATTGTTTCCCATTCACCAGCCCTTATTTCTTCCGGAAGGAGCAATAATCAAATAAAAAAAAAAAAAATTCAAATGAAGAAGTTAGAATTTTTCAAATAACCAAGTTACTAGTTAAAAGCTACTACTTAGTTATTAACGAAGGTATTTATTAAGATAAAAAATATGACATTTTCAATTATTCTACTATATACATACGATACGGTGATTTCTATCCATATTTATATCAATTATAGTAAGGAAAAAGAATGATACCAAAAATTCAAGTACTTTATTCTGATATGTATCGTAGGATCTGCCAATAACTCGATCCAATAAACCTAGTTTTTATTTAGTTTCTTCAGAGTCATTAACTAATTCTGGAATTAATTGGCTTCTAGTCCAATAAAACAAACTTATGTTTATGTGTTTATGAAAAATCCTAGAATACTTGTCACTTCGCATAGAACTAAAATGAGAAATTACTCAAATTCCCTTTATTTTATCAAGTAATGTATTGTTTAACGGATTAACTACTTTGATTTAATTTCAATTTTAATTATGTGGACTCTATCTCCGAGCTTGATCAATTAATAGAAAAAGGTTACATTCATTATTGGTTTCCTAAATTAGGAAAGGGTTCTTAAGCTTTTCGATTTATTAAATATAACATTTATAATATATATATATATATATTATCTAAAATAGACTGAGATATGAATTGGAACTTTTTTAATTCTTATCAATGGCATCCGATTCAACGGTAGTAGATCCCGCCCGTAGACATAGATTGAATAAAGATATGAAGCCCCCAATCAGTACAAATTTTTCTTTCTTCGAACATTGGATGTAATGAAAATTTGAAAAAAAAAAAATTCCCTTGAAAATCACATCGTTTTTTCTTTTTTCTTCTATTCTTTTTTTATCCTTAATGATACCATATGCGATGCTCATCTATCTGTATCCATACTTTTCTATGTTATGAAGTAAGCATAAGTATCGGCTATGGAATAAAGATAGATAATTAATAGTTAATAGAAAGAACAATCTTTTTTGAATTGAACAATAAATGTCTTTCACGTCCAACTATAAAAATGAGTGACCCTTTTATTTTGAAATGGCGGTTCCAAAGAAACGTACTTCTCTGTCAAAAAAGCATATTCGTAGAAATATTTGGAAAAGAAGGGGATATCAGGCCGCGGCAAAAGCTTTATCTTTAGCTAAATCTATTTCTACCGGGCATTCAAAAAGTTTTTTTGTGCGACAAACAAGTAATAAAGCCTTGGAATGATCTGAATCTGAATCAGCACGACTCGATGAATTGGATGATTAAATTTATAAGATGAAGAATTCACATTAACTAATGTTTTGAACTCATCAATATGAGATAGAACTAGCTGTTGTGGTATGTAGAATACAAATTCTTCTGTATACTAGGTTCTAAAAATGATTTCTTTTTTTGTTTGAAAAAAAAAAAAAGAAAGAAGTAGTTAGACACAAAATACAAGGTTTCACCTTTCATTGATTGGTTTTTATAATTCGCGAGATGGGGATTGTAACTTTCCCCATCGATTCATTTTTCACAATAACAAAACTCTTACTTTTTTTTTCTTAGGAAGGGATTGGCTTATTGGATTATGTATCTCCAATAGTTATACATCATTAAGATTTTTGGAAAATCTGAAACAAGTATGAACGAGGTTAGAGCCCCCTTTTTTGTTCCAAAGTAAGGCGGGGATAAGATTCGTAGTCAAAGTCAATGGATTATTGAAACTAATTGATTAAAATATCAATTTTAAAACTTTGATTTGTAGCTCTCTGAATCACTACATATCTACAAGGGCTCCCTCTTATTTCGAACAGAAAAAATAATAATAATAATAATAAAACTGCCAGGATCCCATTTAGATCGATATTTATGTACTAAAGAATGAGTCAATCTTACATAATCCAACCCCAATGGATCCTATCCCATGGTTGAGCTGGAGGATCGATCAATCGATATATCTAGATCTAATATCTAAATTATTTTATCTATTAATATTAGATTCTATTAATATTAGATTTCAAGTCTATATATAAAGAGATCTTATCAGTTTCATTTTTATTTTCTAAGTTTTCTAAGTTAAAGTACATAAAGTACATACAGTAGAATTCCAATAAAGATTGAAACTCTTTTGTTATACGATATGCCCGGTCCAATACCTAATGGGTTTGGTAAATCCTCACACAAATTATGTTATGTATAAAATGAAGATCCCAATCATTAATACATCTTTGATACCAAACTATCAAAATTTTTATAGAAATCCTTTGGATGTAGTGATGAAGTTGTGATATATAAAAAATATTGTTTTATTTTGTTCATTGAAAAATGAATCTTTTTCGTTTCGGATCTATCAAATCAGATAAATGAGAAATGAATCGTCAAAAAATGAGAAAAAAAAATTCTTAGTTCTATACCCGGACTCAGGGCATAACCGTCTAGTTCCAACTATTCCAGAAGAACTTATAATACGGAAAAGCCCGCTGTTTAAAATGACCTCCTGCCACGATACTAAGGATTATTGAGCGTTTAAATATTTATTTGAACGGGTCTTTATTCATCGATTCTAACATTTCCTAAAATAGATTGCATTAAATCCCTCAATCTCGACGATTGAACATCATATGGACTATGATTATTTCGATGAAGCCGCCATGGTGAAATTGGTAGACACGCTGCTCTTAGGAAGCAGTGCTAGAGCATCTCGGTTCGAGTCCGAGTGGCGGCATCCTCTAAAAAAGGCACAATAGATCCTATAATGAATTCAATTCCGGATTTCCATTCCGTAATTGGGGATACCCCCCTAAAAAAAATTATGATATTTGCCACTTTAGAACATATATTAACTCACATCTCTTTTTCTATCATTTCAATTGTTATTACGATTCATTTGATGACCTTATTAGTCCATCAAACCGTAGTACTATTTCATTTGTCAGAAAAAGCCATGATGGCTACCTTTTTCTGTATAACAGGATTATTAGTTACTCGTTGGATTTATTCGAGACATTTGCCGTTAAGCGATTTATATGAATCTTTAATGTTTCTTTCGTGGAGTTTCTCCATTATTCATATGTTTCCTAAAAGACGGAACCAGAAAAGTTATTTAAGCGCAATAACCGCGCCAAGTGCTATTTTTACCCAAGGCTTTGCCACTTCGGGTCTTTCAACCGAAATGCATCAATCCGCAATATTAGTACCTGCTCTACAATCCCAGTGGTTAATGATGCACGTAAGTATGATGTTATTGAGTTATGCAGCTCTTTTATGTGGATCGTTATTATCCGTAGCTCTTTTAGTCATTACATTTCGAAAAAACCTAGATATTCCTCGCAAAAGCAATCATTTATTAATTGGGTCATTTTCCTTTGTGAATGAAAAAAGAAGTGTTTTACAAAACACTTCTTTTCTTTCATTTATAAATTATCACAGGTATCAATTAACTCAACAATTAGATCAGTGTAGTTATCGTGTCATTAGTCTAGGGTTTACTTTTTTAACCATAGGTATTCTTTCGGGAGCAGTATGGGCTAATGAGGCATGGGGGTCTTATTGGAATTGGGACCCCAAGGAAACTTGGGCATTTATTACTTGGACCATATTCGCGATTTATTTACATAGTAGAACAAATCAGAGCTTTCAGGGTGTGGATTCGGCAATTGTGGCTTCTATAGGATTTCTTATAATTTGGATATGCTATTTTGGGGTCAATCTATTAGGAATAGGACTACATAGTTATGGTTCATTCACATTAACAACTAATTGAAGAAAGGGCCTGAAGAATACATAGGAACATCGTCCCGTATATTATATAAAGAAGGTTTGTGCAAGTTTTTCGAACCATTTGAATCACTACTTGATTCAAATGGTTCGAAAAAACTTTAGATGTATCTGATTATAATT